GTTGATGTAGCTTATCAAAAGCAAAGCACTGAAAATGCTTAGATGGATGCAAGCATCCCATAAACAACAAAAGGTTTGGTCCTGGCCTTATAATTAGTTGGAGGCAGAATTACACATGCAAATTTCCATAAACCAGTGTCAAATCCCATAGAGTTTTTTTTAACTCTTAGGAGAGGGTATCAAGTACATTCAATAGCTAAAGACACCTTGCCTAGCCACGCCCCCACGGGACCCAGCAGTGATAAAAATTAAGCAATGAACGAAAGTTTGACTAAGCCATGCCTCTTTAAGGGTTGGTAAATTTCGTGCCAGCCACCGCGGTCATACGATTAACCCAAACTAATTATTCTCGGCGTAAAACGTGTTACTGGGCACATACAAAATAGAATTAAAATCCACCCAATATGTGAAAATTCATCGCTGGACTTAAGACCAATGACGAAAGTAATTCTAATAAACCTGATACACGATAGCTAAGATCCAAACTGGGATTAGATACCCCACTATGCTTAGCCCTAAACTTAAATAATTTTAAAACGAAAATATTTGCCTGAGAACTACTGGCCACAGCTTAAAACTCAAAGGACTTGGCGGTACTTTATATCCATCTAGAGGAGCCTGTTCTATAATCGATAAACCCCGTTATACCTCACCACCCCTTGCTAATACAGCCTATATACCGCCATCTTCAGCAAACCCTAAAAAGGAATAAAAGTAAGCAAGAGAACTACCATAAAAACGTTAGGTCAAGGTGTAGCCAATGAGGTGGAAAGCAATGGGCTACATTTTCTTACAAAGAACACTACGCTACCCTTTATGAAACTAGAGGACAAAGGAGGATTTAGTAGTAAATTAAGAATAGAGAGCTTAGTTGAATAGAGCAATGAAGTACGTACACACCGCCCGTCACCCTCCTCAAACTAAATAAACGAGAACTATACGTAATTACATCAGATTTTACTAGAGGAGATAAGTCGTAACAAGGTAAGCATACTGGAAAGTGTGCTTGGAATAACCATGATGTAGCTTAATTTACAAAGCATCTGGCCTACACCCAGAAGACTCCACGATCAATGGACATCATGAACCAAGCCTAGCCCAAACAAACCATAAACTAAATTATAAACCACAATAAAACAAACCATTTGACCAAAAAAAGTATTGGAGAAAGAAATTTACTTCAGGAGCTATAGAGAAAGTACCGTAAGGGAAAGATGAAAGACCACTTAAAAGTAAAAATAAGCAAAGATTAGACCTTGTACCTTTTGCATAATGAGTTAACTAGAAAACATCTAACTAAAAGACTTTAAGCTAGATATCCCGAAACCAAACGAGCTACCTAAAAGCAGTACAAAGAACCAACCCGTCTATGTGGCAAAATAGTGGGACGACTTCTAGGTAGAGGTGAAAAGCCTACCGAGCTTGGTGATAGCTGGTTACCCGACAAAGAATTTCAGTTCGACTTTAAGATTACCACAAGAATAAAAAATCAAAATGTAATCTTAAAATTTAGCCTAAAGAGGGACAGCTCTTCAGGAATGGAAACAACCTTTTATAGTGAATAAACTCTATCTATCTAAACCATTGTTGGCCTAAAAGCAGCCACCAATAAAGAAAGCGTTAAAGCTCAACATTATAAACCCATTAATCCCATAAACCATAATGAATTCCTATGAACACTAATCGGGTCAATCTATAATCATATAGATGAGATACTGTTAACATGAGTAACAAGAACACTGTTCTCCAAGCACAAGCCTATAACAACCCGGATGACCATTGTTAGTTAACATTTACAGGTAATACTCCACCAATAAAACTAACCTAGACTACAAAAATGTTAGTCCAACACAGGTGTGCAGCAAGGAAAGATTAAAAGAAGTAAAAGGAACTCGGCAAACAAGAATCCCGCCTGTTTACCAAAAACATCACCTCTAGCATAAAAAGTATTAGAGGCACTGCCTGCCCAGTGACAAACGTTCAACGGCCGCGGTATCCTGACCGTGCAAAGGTAGCATAATCACTTGTTCCTTAATTGGGGACTGGAATGAATGGCCTCACGAGGATTCAACTGTCTCTTACCTCTAATCAGTGAAATTGACCTCCCCGTGAAGAGGCGGGGATACAACAACAAGACGAGAAGACCCTATGGAGCTTTAATTTCCTGTCTTAACTACTAAATAACTAACCCTACTGGGATAAAAAAAAAGAGAAGTAAGTCAGTAATTTCGGTTGGGGTGACCTCGGAGAATAAAACAACCTCCGAATGATTTTAACCAAGACAAACAAGTCAAAGTATTAAAAATCAAATTGACCCAATTCATTTGATCAACGGACCAAGTTACCCTAGGGATAACAGCGCAATCCTATTCAAGAGTCCATATCGACAATTAGGGTTTACGACCTCGATGTTGGATCAGGACATCCCAATGGTGCAGCAGCTATTAACGGTTCGTTTGTTCAACGATTAAAGTCCTACGTGATCTGAGTTCAGACCGGAGTAATCCAGGTCGGTTTCTATCTGTTAACTATTTCTCCCAGTACGAAAGGACAAGAGAAATGAGGCCTCCTTAACACAAGTGCCTTAAAACTAATATATGAAATTATCTTAATTTAGTAAGTTTGTTCAATATAACCCTAGACAAGGGTATTATTAGGGTGGCAGAGCCAGGAAATTGCGTAAGATTTAAAACCTTGTACCCAGAGGTTCAATTCCTCTCCCTAATAGTGTACTTCATTAATATTCTTATGCTCTTGGTACCAGTACTAATTGCCATAGCGTTTCTTACTTTAGTTGAACGGAAAATCCTAGGATATATGCAACTACGAAAAGGTCCAAACATCGTAGGACCATACGGAGTTCTTCAACCATTCGCAGACGCTATAAAACTATTTATTAAAGAACCTCTCCGCCCTTTAGCCACCTCCACAACCCTATTCATTATTGCTCCTACTCTATCCCTATCACTAGCCCTAAGCCTATGAATCCCACTCCCAATGCCACACCCCCTAGTCAACCTAAACCTAGGGGTACTATTTATTTTAGCCACATCAAGCCTCTCGGTGTACTCCATCCTATGATCAGGCTGAGCATCAAACTCCAAGTACTCAATATTCGGAGCCCTGCGAGCAGTCGCACAAACAATCTCATATGAAGTAACAATAGCAATTATTCTCCTGTCTGTCCTCCTAATAAACGGATCTTTCTCAATACAATCACTTATTTACACACAAGAACATATATGACTTCTAGTACCAGCCTGACCATTAGCCATAATATGATTCATCTCAACCCTAGCAGAAACAAACCGGGCCCCATTCGACCTGACAGAGGGGGAATCAGAACTAGTTTCAGGGTTCAACGTAGAATATGCTGCCGGACCTTTCGCCCTATTTTTTATAGCCGAGTACATAAATATTATCCTAATAAATGCCCTCTCAACAATTGTATTTTTAGGCCCATTCCATGATTCTACCAACCCAGAGCTCTACACCACAAACTTCATGTTAAAAACCCTAGCACTAACAACCATTTTCCTATGAATCCGGGCCTCCTACCCGCGATTCCGATACGACCAACTAATACACCTCCTATGAAAAAATTTCCTGCCACTAACTCTAGCTTTCTGCATATGACACATTTCCACTCCCATCTTCATAGCAAGCATTCCACCCTACACCTAGAAATATGTCTGAAAAAAGAGTTACTTTGATAGAGTAAATCATAGAGGTTTAAACCCTCTTATTTCTAGAACGATAGGAATTGAACCTATACTTGAGAATCCAAAATTCTCCGTGCTACCCTTTACACCCCATTCTAAAGTAAGGTCAGCTAATAAAGCTATCGGGCCCATACCCCGAAAATGTTGGTTTAAACCCTTCCCGTACTAATTAACCCAATCACACTCACAATTATTTACTCAACCATTGTAGCAGGACCAATAATTACTATAATAAGCTCCAATCTATTCATCATATGAATTGGACTAGAAATAAACTTACTAGCCCTTGTCCCACTTATAATTAGCAACTCCAACCCACGTTCCACTGAAGCAGCAACTAAATATTTCCTAACACAAGCTACAGCCTCGATAATCCTCCTCCTATCCATCCTCATCAACTTCAAACAATTAGGGTTATGAACATTTCAACCAGAAACCAACAGCACTATCATAACAATTACATTCATCTCCCTAGCAATCAAACTAGGGTTGGCCCCATTCCACTCATGACTGCCAGAAGTGACACAAGGCATTAAACTTAAAGTAGGACTTATTCTTCTTACATGACAAAAAATTGCCCCTCTATCTATTCTGCTACAATTTTACGAACTTATAGACCACACCCTACTAACTTTATCAGCTATTGCCTCAGTACTAATCGGAGCATGAAACGGACTTAACCAGACACAAACACGAAAAATCATAGCCTACTCATCCATCGCCCACATAGGCTGAATAGTATCTGTCCTACCATATAACCCGTCACTAACAACCCTGAATCTACTAATCTACATCATTATAACCACCCCCATATTCCTTATTTTCCACACCCATTCATTCACATCAATCACCTCTATATCCCTTATATGAAACAAAATACCAATAGCCCTACCCATAATCTCATTAATTTTACTATCAACAGGAGGTCTGCCGCCACTCACAGGATTTCTACCTAAATGAGCTATTATTATTGAACTTATAAAAAACAGTAATTTATCCTTGGCTACATTAATAGCAATAGCCGCCCTAATCAACCTATTCTTCTACACACGACTAATTTACTCCACCTCGCTAACCATCTTCCCAAGCAATAACAACTCCAAAATATATATGCACCAGAGCCATGTAAAAACCAGCATCATCCTCCCGTCAACAATAATTATTAGCACACTAATACTCCCACTATCCCCCTTACTTCTATAACAGAAGTTTAGGATAGTTAGTCCAAGAGCCTTCAAAGCCCTAAGCAAACCCACAAAGTTTAACTTCTGATAAGGACTGCAAGACTACATCTTACATCTAATGAGTGCAAATCAATTGCTTTAATTAAGCTAAATCCTCTACTAGATTGATAGGACTTAAACCTATAAACTTTTAGTTAACAGCTAAACACCTTATTACGGCTTCAATCTACTTCTCCCGCCTATCAGAAAAGGGGGCGGGAGAAGCCTTAGTAGAGTTGGTTCCCTACACCTTCGAATTTGCAATTCGATGTGATTATCACCTTAAGGCTTGGTAAAAAGAGGCTTTAACCTCTGTGCTTAGATTTACAGTCTAATGCTTTACTCAGCCATTTTACCTATGTTCATTAACCGCTGATTATTCTCTACCAATCATAAAGACATCGGGACCCTATATCTATTATTTGGGGCCTGAGCAGGCATAGTGGGGACAGCCCTGAGTATCCTAATTCGAGCAGAGCTTGGTCAACCAGGCACCCTGTTAGGTGATGACCAGATTTATAACGTAGTTGTCACAGCCCACGCATTTGTAATAATCTTCTTCATGGTTATACCAATGATGATTGGCGGCTTTGGCAATTGACTTGTCCCACTTATAATTGGGGCCCCAGATATAGCATTCCCGCGAATGAACAATATAAGCTTCTGACTTCTACCCCCATCCTTTCTTTTATTACTAGCATCATCAATAGTAGAGGCCGGAGCAGGGACAGGCTGAACCGTATACCCTCCTTTAGCCGGCAACCTAGCACATGCCGGAGCATCAGTTGATCTGACCATTTTTTCGCTTCATCTAGCAGGTGTATCCTCAATCCTTGGGGCGATCAACTTTATTACTACCATTATTAACATGAAGCCCCCAGCTATGACACAATATCAGACCCCACTATTCGTCTGATCTGTACTAATTACCGCAGTCCTCCTACTTCTTTCTCTCCCTGTCCTAGCTGCAGGAATCACAATACTTCTTACAGACCGTAATCTAAATACTACATTCTTCGATCCAGCTGGAGGGGGAGACCCTATCCTCTACCAACATCTGTTCTGATTCTTCGGCCACCCGGAGGTGTATATTCTTATTCTCCCTGGCTTTGGTATTATCTCCCATATTGTAACTTACTACTCAGGTAAAAAAGAACCATTCGGATACATAGGCATGGTCTGAGCTATAATATCTATTGGGTTCCTAGGGTTCATCGTTTGAGCCCACCATATATTCACAGTAGGGCTGGACGTAGACACACGAGCCTACTTCACATCAGCCACAATAATTATTGCCATTCCAACAGGAGTCAAAGTCTTTAGCTGATTAGCAACTCTACATGGGGGCAACATCAAATGATCCCCCGCAATACTGTGAGCCCTAGGATTCATTTTCCTGTTTACAGTGGGAGGACTAACGGGTATTGTTCTATCTAACTCTTCCCTAGACATTGTACTTCACGACACATACTACGTAGTAGCCCACTTCCACTATGTTCTTTCCATAGGCGCTGTATTTGCTATTATGGCCGGATTTGTGCACTGATTCCCTCTATTTACTGGATATACACTAGATGATGTGTGAGCTAAAACCCACTTCGCCATTATGTTCGTGGGAGTAAACATAACATTTTTCCCTCAGCACTTCCTTGGCCTATCAGGCATGCCACGACGTTATTCCGATTACCCAGATGCTTACACAACATGAAACACAATTTCATCAATAGGATCATTCATCTCCATGACAGCAGTCCTAATTATAATTTTCATAATCTGAGAAGCCTTTGCTTCCAAACGAGAAGTACTTTACGTGGAAAACACTTCCACAAATCTAGAGTGACTTCACGGATGCCCCCCACCTTATCATACATTTGAAGAGCCAACTTTCGTTAAAGTAAAATAAGAAAGGAAGGATTCGAACCCCCTAAAACTGGTTTCAAGCCAGCACCATAACCTCTATGTCTTTCTCAATGAGATATTAGTAAATAAATTACATAACTTTGTCAAAGTTAAGTTATAGACTAACCTCTATATATCTCACATGGCTTATCCTTTCCAACTAGGCTTACAAGATGCATCCTCACCTATTATGGAAGAATTAATGAATTTTCATGATCACACTCTTATGATCGTGTTCTTAATTAGCTCCTTAGTTCTATATGTTATTACTCTCATATTAACAACAAAACTAACCCACACCAGTACGATAGACGCCCAAGAAGTAGAAACTATCTGAACCATTCTCCCCGCCGTAATCTTGATTCTAATCGCCCTGCCATCCTTACGAATCTTGTATATAATGGATGAGATCAACAACCCTGCTCTTACAGTAAAAGCAATAGGTCACCAGTGATATTGAAGCTATGAGTACACGGATTACGAAGACCTCTGCTTCGACTCATACATGATTCCTACCTCTGACCTAAAACCTGGAGAACTTCGTCTACTGGAAGTAGATAACCGAGTAGTCCTTCCCATGGAACTACCAATCCGAATGCTAATCTCATCAGAAGACGTCCTTCACTCATGAGCCGTCCCCTCGCTAGGACTTAAAACAGACGCCATTCCAGGACGACTAAACCAAGCAACTATCTCATCCAACCGCCCTGGACTATTCTACGGACAGTGTTCAGAAATCTGCGGGTCCAACCACAGCTTTATACCCATCGTACTTGAAATAATCCCTCTAAAAGTCTTTGAAGACTGATCTTTATCAATAATCTAATCACATTACGAAGCTTAGAGCGTTAACCTTTTAAGTTAAAGTTAGAGACAACCAATCTCCGTAGTGAATGCCACAACTGGACACATCTACATGATTCACTACTGTCCTATCAACTACAATTACTCTATTTATTCTTATACAATTAAAAATCTCACTACACAACTTCCCACATACCCCATCAGTCAAATCAGTTAAACTTATAAAAGCAAACAACCCTTGAGAGTCAAAATGAACGAAAATCTATTCGCCTCTTTCATTACCCCTACAATAATAGGTCTTCCTATCGTCGTACTTATCATCATACTCCCATCAATACTCATAACCTCCTCCAAACGACTAATCTCCAACCGCTTCCACTCATTCCAACAATGACTAATCAAACTTATCATAAAACAAATAATATTAATCCACTCACCAAAGGGACGCACATGATCACTAATACTAGTGTCCCTAATTATATTCATTGGCTCCACCAACCTTTTAGGGCTCCTGCCTCATACATTTACCCCAACAACACAATTATCAACAAATTTAGGAATGGCAATCCCGCTATGAGCCGGAGCCGTAATCTTAGGCTTCCGCCATAAACTAAAATCCTCATTAGCCCATTTTCTTCCACAAGGCACCCCTATTTCCCTAATCCCTATACTTATTATTATTGAAACAATTAGCCTATTCATTCAACCAATAGCCTTAGCAGTGCGTTTAACAGCCAACATCACCGCCGGCCACTTATTAATTCACTTAATTGGTGGTGCTACCCTAGTTCTCACAAGCATTAGCACACCTACAGCTACAATCACATTCATCATTTTAGCCCTCCTCACTATCCTAGAGTTTGCCGTAGCCCTAATTCAAGCCTATGTATTCACCCTACTAGTAAGCCTTTACTTACATGATAACACCTAATGGCCCACCAAACCCACGCATTCCATATAGTAAACCCAAGCCCATGACCTCTAACAGGAGCTTTCTCCGCCCTCCTGCTTACCTCAGGCTTAGTCATATGATTCCACTACAACTCAATTACTCTCTTATCCCTAGGACTGCTAGGTACTATACTAACTATGTACCAATGATGACGTGATATTATCCGAGAAGGTACTTATCAAGGACATCACACGCCAATCGTACAGAAAGGCCTACGTTACGGAATGATCCTGTTTATCGTCTCCGAGGTTTTTTTCTTCGCTGGCTTCTTCTGAGCATTTTACCACTCAAGCCTGGTTCCTACCCACGACCTAGGAGGATGCTGGCCACCAACAGGAATTACACCACTCAACCCCCTAGAAGTCCCACTCCTAAACACTTCAGTCCTACTAGCATCAGGAGTTTCAATTACATGAGCCCACCACAGCCTAATAGAAGGTAAGCGAGGAAATATAAACCAAGCCTTGTTTATCACAATCATGCTGGGGGTCTATTTTACCATTTTACAAGCCTCAGAATATTTCGAAACCTCCTTCTCCATCTCAGACGGAGTCTACGGATCAACATTCTTCATAGCAACTGGATTCCACGGCTTCCACGTAATAATCGGCTCCACCTTCTTAATTATTTGCCTCCTACGACAATTAAAATACCATTTTACATCTAAGCACCACTTTGGCTTCGAAGCAGCAGCATGATATTGACACTTCGTAGACGTAGTATGATTATTCCTATATGTGTCCATTTATTGATGAGGATCTTACTTTCTTAGTATAATCAGTACATCTGACTTCCAATCAGTTAGCTCTAGTATACCCTAGAAGGAAGTAATTAACATAGCACTTATTCTATTAGTAAATATCACCCTGGCCGCCACTCTAATTTCCGTGGCCTTCTGACTTCCCCATCTTAACATCTATACTGAAAAAGCTAACCCATATGAATGCGGATTTGACCCTATAAGCTCAGCCCGACTACCATTCTCAATGAAATTTTTCCTAGTAGCAATCACCTTCCTACTATTCGATCTTGAGATCGCGCTACTCCTGCCCCTACCATGAGCAATACAATACCCAAACATAAATATTCCAACAATCATAGCATTTATCCTAATCACAATTCTAGCCCTCGGTCTAGCCTACGAATGAACACAAAAAGGCCTAGAATGAACAGAGTAACTGGTAATTAGTTTAATTAAAATTAATGATTTCGACTCATTAGATTATGATAATATCATAATTACCAAAAAATGACGCCTGCTGTACTTAATATCATATTAGCCTTCACTTTCTCTTTCTTAGGGACTCTTTTATTCCGAGCCCACCTTATATCCACCCTCCTATGCTTAGAAGGAATAATATTATCCCTATTTATTCTGGCCACCATTACACCCTTAAACACTCACTCAATAATTATACTCCCTATTCCCATCGTAATCCTAGTATTCGCTGCCTGCGAAGCGGCTGTTGGGCTAGCTCTACTAGCAAAAATTTCAAACACCTATGGCTCTGATTTTGTCCACAACCTAAACCTACTACAATGTTAAAAATTATTTTCCCATCAGTTATACTTCTACCACTGACCTGACTTTCAAACAATAAAAACGTATGAATCAACGTAACAACTTATAGCCTCCTAATTAATCTTGTATCTATCAACTTCCTATGACAAAACAACGAAAATAACCTAAGCTTCTCCACCATATTCTCCACAGACCCACTATCTGCCCCACTCCTAGTCCTCACTACCTGACTCCTTCCACTAATACTCATGGCCAGCCAAAACCACATAAAAAAAGAACCAGGACATAACAAAAAACTTTACATCTCCCTACTAGTGTGCCTCCAAGTTCTACTCATCATGACATTCTCTGCCAACGAACTCATAATATTCTACGTCCTATTTGAAGCCACACTAATCCCAACCCTTGTTATCATTACACGATGAGGAAATCAAACAGAACGGCTTAACGCAGGTATCTATTTCCTATTTTACACTTTGGTTGGATCCATCCCTCTGCTAATTGCCCTAGTCTATATCCAAAATACAACAGGAACACTAAATTTTATCCTAATAACACTAAACTCTGCATCAATCAGCCAAACATGATCTAATAATATCCTATGGTTAGCCTGTATCATAGCATTTATAGTTAAAATACCCTTATACGGAGTCCACCTTTGACTACCTAAGGCCCATGTTGAAGCCCCAATTGCAGGGTCTATAATCCTAGCAGCAATTCTACTCAAACTAGGAGGCTACGGAATAATGCGAATTTCTACATTCCTAGACCCAGTGACCAAATATATGGCCTATCCATTTATCCTACTATCACTATGAGGAATAATTATAACCAGCTCCATCTGCCTACGACAAACAGACCTAAAATCCCTAATCGCCTATTCCTCAGTCAGCCATATAGCCCTGGTCATCGCTGCCATCATAATCCAAACCCCATGAAGTTTTATAGGAGCCACAGCACTAATAATCGCTCACGGCCTGACATCTTCCCTATTATTCTGCCTGGCAAACACAAACTACGAGCGCATCCATAGTCGAACATTAATCATAGCCCGAGGCCTACAAATAGTATTTCCCCTAATAGCCACATGATGAATTTTAGCAAGTCTAGCCAACCTTGCCCTTCCACCCACAATCAATCTAATTGGAGAACTAATAATTACAACCTCTCTATTCTCCTGATCAAACCCATCCATCATCCTACTAGGCACGAATATTCTCATTACCTCACTTTACTCGATCTATATAATTGTCACCACACAACGAGGCAAACTAAGCAACCACATAAATAACTTACAACCGTCACACACACGAGAATTAACACTCATGTCCCTTCACATTCTACCTCTAATTCTACTCACTATTAACCCTAAACTAATCTTAGGCCCCACACTATGTTGATATAGTTTAATAAAAACACCAGACTGTGAATCTGAAGATAGGATATTTATATCCTTATTAACCAAGAAAGAATGCAAGAGCTGCTAACTCATGCCACCGTACTTAAAAGTAAGGCTTTCTTACTTTTATAGGATAGAAGTAATCCGTTGGTCTTAGGAACCAAAAACTTGGTGCAACTCCAAATGAAAGTAATAAACGCTATTACATCCTCCATCTTCCTCATCCTTGCCCTCCTAGCATTTCCTATAGCCATCTCATTCACCAACATAGAAAAGAACACAAACTTCCCCAACTACGTAACCTCATGTATTAAATATGCATTCTTCATCAGCCTAATCCCCTTGTCCTCCTTCTTCAACTCAGGCGCAGAAATTATAATTACAAACTGACAATGAATCACCATCGGCTCAATCAAACTATCATTAAGCCTGAAATTCGACTTCTTCTCAATTATTTTCTTACCTGTGGCTCTATTCGTCACATGATCAATTATAGAATTTTCTACATGATATATACACTCAGACCCAAACTTAAACCGATTTATCAAATACCTCCTAACATTCCTAATCACTATAATCATCCTAACCACCGCTAACAATATATTCCAACTTTTCATCGGTTGGGAAGGTGTAGGAATTATGTCCTTCCTACTAATTGGGTGATGGTACGGACGAGCCGACGCAAACACTGCCGCCCTGCAAGCCATCTTATATAATCGCATTGGTGATATTGGCCTCATTCTATCAATAGCCTGATTCTGCACAAAAACTAACTCATGAGAACTACAACAAATCTTCATAATAAGTGACTCTAACATCATCCCACTCATAGGTCTACTTCTGGCAGCCACAGGTAAATCAGCCCAGTTCGGCCTTCACCCATGACTTCCTTCAGCCATAGAGGGGCCAACCCCAGTTTCAGCACTACTCCACTCAAGCACTATAGTAGTTGCAGGGGTTTTCTTACTAATCCGATTCCACCCACTCATCTCTAACAATAGCACCATGCTAACATCCATATTATGCCTAGGCGCTATGACTACACTATTCACAGCCATCTGCGCACTAACCCAAAATGACATCAAAAAAATCGTAGCGTTCTCAACATCAAGCCAGCTAGGACTCATAATAGTCACTCTAGGTATTAACCAACCCCATCTAGCTTTCCTCCACATCTGCACCCACGCATTCTTCAAAGCCATATTATTCATATGCGCAGGATCCATCATTCACAGCCTCAACGACGAACAAGACATCCGAAAAATAGGAGGTCTAGCAAAAACCATACCATTCACATCCTCCTGCCTAATAATCGGCAGCCTGGCCCTAACAGGAGTGCCCTTCCTCACAGGATTTTACTCTAAAGACCTAATCATCGAAACCGCTAACACCTGCTACACCAACGCCTGAGCCCTCTCAATTACACTAATGGCCACCTCCATAACAGCTGTGTACAGCATGCGAATCATTTACTTTGTCTTAATGACTAATCCTCGCTTCCCCCCCACAATCATCATTAACGAAAACAACCCACTACTAATTAACCCAATCAAGCGTCTAGCACTAGGAAGCATCATAGCGGGATTCTTAATCTCATATAATATTCCACCTACAACAGTACAAGTAATAACCATACCATGATATCTAAAAATAACAGCCCTAATTATTACCCTTGCAGGTTTTACAATCGCACTAGACCTCAACAACTTTACTAACAACCTATCAGCAACCAAACCTTCACCCACAAACTCATTCTCAACCTCCCTGGGCTACTTCCCAACAATTGTACACCGACTAGTACCACTAAAAACACTCAGCACAAGCTTTAAAACAGCTCTAACAACACTAGACCTTATCTGACTAGAAAAAGCTATTCCAAAAGTTACCTCTACCATACATACACTCGTCTCCGCTACCTTAAGCAACCAAAAGGGGATAGTAAAATTATACTTCCTCTCATTCTTGATTTCACTCATCTGCATACCAATTATCCTACTCATCTAATCCCCACGAGTAATCTCAATAATAATAAATACACCCATAAATAAAGTTCAACCAGAAACAACCATCAGTCACGCTGAACAACTGTATAAAGCAGCTACACCAGCACCCCCTTCACCCACTAACCCTAGCCCATCACCATCATAAATTGCCCATCCCCCCATACTATTAAACTCTAACATTATATCCATACCCTCATAATAATTAGTTACAAACAACATACCTACCTCCATAAAAATACTCATCAATAAGACCCCTATTGTCAATCAGCTAGACACCAACGCCTCAGGGTAATCCTCCGCGGACATAGCAGTAGTGTACCCAAACACAACCAACATACCACCTAAATAAATTAAAAACACTATTAGCCCTAAAAATGAACCCCCAAACCCTAATACTGCCAAACAACCCGAACACCCACTAACAATTAAGCACAGCCCACCATAAATAGGTGAAGGCTTCAAAGAAGTGCCTAAACAACCCAGTGCGATAATTAAACTTAAAAAATAAATTAATTCTGTCATAATTTCTACATAGACTCTAACTATGACCAATGACATGAAAAATCATCGTTGTAATTCAACTATAGAAACACCTAATGACAATCATTCGGAAAAAACACCCATTAATCAAAATCATTAACCACTCATTCATTGACCTCCCTACCCCATCAAATATCTCATCATGATGAAACTTTGGCTCACTATTAGGCCTTTGCCTAGCTATACAAATTCTCACAGGACTATTCCTAGCCATACACTACACATCAGACACAACAACAGCATTCTCATCAGTAGCCCACATTTGCCGAGACGTAAACTACGGATGACTAATCCGATATATACATGCTAACGGGGCTTCAATATTCTTCATTTGCTTATTCCTGCACGTAGGACGAGGAATTTACTATGGCTCCTATAACATAATCGAAACATGAAACATAGGAATTATCTTACTATTCGCCGTAATAGCAACAGCATTCATAGGTTACGTACTACCATGAGGCCAAATATCATTCTGAGGGGCCACAGTCATTACAAACCTCCTATCAGCTATCCCCTATATCGGAGCCACACTAGTAGAATGAATCTGAGGCGGCTTCTCAGTAGATAAAGCAACCCTCACACGATTCTTCGCCTTCCATTTCATCCTACCATTTATCATTACCGCCCTCGTATTAGTCCACCTATTATTCTTACACGAGACAGGATCCAACAACCCAACCGGACTAAACTCAGACGCAGACAAAATCCCGTTCCACCCCTATTATACAGTCAAAGACTTTCTTGGAGTCCTTATTCTATTAATAGCTTTCATAATTTTAACTTTATTTTTCCCAGATATTCTCGGAGACCCCGACAATTATACCCCTGCAAACCCACTCAACACTCCACCACACATTAAACCAGAATGGTACTTTCTCTTCGCCTACGCCATTTTACGATCCATTCCTAACAAACTAGGAGGGGTACTAGCACTAGTCCTATCAATCTTAATCTTAGCCTTCATGCCACTACTCCACACCTCAAAACAACGAGCACTTACCTTCCGCCCAATCACACAAACAATGTACTGAATCCTAGTAGCCGACCTATTAGTCCTCACATGAATCGGCGGACAACCAGTTGAATATCCATTCATTATCATCGGACAAACAGCTTCAATTACCTACTTCGCCACTATCATAATTCTCATACCAATCGCAGGCATAATTGAAAACAATATCCTAGACCTGGACTAAGCGTCCTGATAGTATAAACATTACACTGGTCTTGTAAACCAGCAATGAAAAGAATTTTTCTCAGGACATCAAGAAAGAGGGACTGCTCCCCCACCGTCAGCACCCAAAGCTGACATTCTATTTAAACTATTTCCTGTACATAAATTTATATAACACATAATACATTTATGTATATCGTACATTAAATTATATTCCACTAGCATATAAGCATGTACTATAAGTCAATTATCTAAGACATTCTATGTTTTATCAACATAATACCTTCAGACCATGTCTATTAAGACCAACTATTTAATTAATGCTCTACTAACATACATATATTAATCCTCATACCCCATTAAATCATAAACCTTTCTTGTCCATACGACTATCCACAACCCTATTTGATCTATTATCTCCCATCCTCCGTGAAACCAGCAACCCGCCCACCTTATGCATCCCTCCTCGCTCCGGGCCCATTTTAACTTGGGGGTTACTAATGTGAAACTTTATCAGGCATCTGGTTCTTACCTCAGGGCCATTGAATGCTTAATCGTCCATACGTTCCCCTTAAATAAGACATCTCGATGGTACGGGTCTAATCAGCCCATGCCCAGCATAACTGTAGTCTCGAGCAGTTGGTATTTTTTTATTTTCGGTATGCACCGCCTCCCCATAGCCGTCAAGGCATGAAGTTCAACTTAACTTGTAGACGAACTTACTATTCAAGTGTCATTTACCCACATTAATCCCCCGCCAGCATACAGTCAATTGGACCGGGACATATTAATAAGCCGTATTAACCGTGCAAATGCTGTGACCCTCATAACAACCCCCAAAGGCATACTTTCCATGCTTGATAGACATAACCTTGCCAGATAAGTCCACCCCCTTCCCATCCCAAGAGTCGGGCTCTCGTACATTCGAGTGATCACCCAAAAATAACTTAAAATTTAGTATTGATCAAAAAATAAAACAAAAAACTCAATACCAAAAATCAACCCAAGACCCAAAAATTTTTCAAGTACGATTTCAGTACTTTTTTTTTGCTCT